AACGACCATGTGTCCATCCGAGGCATCCGCTATGTTTATTTCATACCCCCCTTTTTCTTTACGTACTATTTTGCTTACTATACCCGACGCTGTAGCATTATAGACTGTATTGTTACTCTTGCTTCCATCCGGATAAATCTGACCCCTTCCCCTATTACCGCCCACGTATATAGGATATTTTAAGAAGTAAACATCTTTCTTAGTAACGGGGTCCGGAGACAAAATAGGAAAGGTGATTTCACTATATTTTTGACCAGGAACAGGACCTATTACAAGAATATTTTTTTTAGTAGGACGATAACTCTGAAAAGAAAGATTCCCCATCTTTTCTTTCATTTCCGGAGAAATACGATCAGAGGGTGCTAATTCGAATCCTTCAGGTAAAATAAGAACGGCCCCCACATTCAAAGATCCCCGTTTCCCATTAGAAAGAACCTGTTTCAGTTGGATATCATAGGGAATTCTAACAACTGCTTCAAATACAGTATCTGGAAGTACCGCTTGTGGAACCTCAATATCCACGGGCTTATTGGCTAAATGACAATTGGCGCATACAATACGCCCAGTAGCTTCTCGTGGATTCTCATAGCCCTGTTGTGCAAAAATGGGATATGCATGTGAAATAGATGTCCGAGTTATTACATATATAAATATAATGACCGATACGAAAATGGATCGAGTCATCTGTTCCTTTATCCAAGAAAAGATATTTCTATTTTGCATGGTCCAATCATTGATCCCGAAAATTTCTACAATAAATTGGGTAGGTTGCTAGTAGAGTTCCCTATCCACGATTCTGCTATTTTACTGGGATCCAGGAGTCATTTCCTGGATCGGTAGAAACCTAAAAAAAAAGTAACATTTTGAATGGTTTGTTTATGTACGAAGTAAAAACATTATGATTAGATTTATATCAGTGGATCATTTTTAGTCATTCATTGAATGATAAATGACTACAAGTGACGGAGATACACGATTTAAATAACGGAAGATCAAATATTTTAAAATTGTATCTAGAATGACTGGAAAGGTGGAAACAAGACCAGATATAATTTGATTATTATGAGAAAATCCAAAATCCTTGTAGACAGAACCAATCATTAGTGCCCAACCATGAGGCGAGTGGAATCCAATACATAAATCCGTTAATAAAAGAATAGAAAAAGCTTTTATTGTGTCGCTTAAGTTATAGATAAATTTCCGAACCCAAGAATTAATAATACAAAGTTCTTCATTACCCAGAATAGAATAACTGCTTAGAATAGCGAAGCTTATTATATTTGTCGAAAAATGTAAAATGGTATGGATATGATCCTCATTGTACATTTTGACCAATTGAATCGTTTCTTTGTGTATTCCTATATGAAGCTTTTGTATATATGTATCGGGGTACTCCTTTATCATTTCGTCCAAAATAAAGAGTTCTTCTAATTCTATGAATTTTTCCAGAACGTTCTTTTCTTGAATATCATTCAAAAAAACTTCGGATTGCCCAGCATTCCACCAATTAGTAACCAAAGATTCCATACTTTTATTAAATGAGAAAGAAATCCACCAGGGCAAAAAAACTATAGATGTAAGATATAGAAGTGGGTTGAATGCTTTCTTTTTTGGCATTTTTAATCTGTGAATTGTTAATGAAATCACCTCATTCCTCGATTCTATCCAATCTGATATTTCCATGAAATATGAGTTCTATAACAAACAAGGTATTGAATCCATAGACCCCCTCCCTTTATTTAAATTGAATTAATGGGTAGTCCTTAGATTAGATCTATCTGGAAACAATATATTTTTTTTTATGTCTTCATTCGAAGCAATTCTATCCTTTCGATGAATGCCCTAATGAGCCACTTCAAGTCAAGAAATACATATTTTTCAGATTTCGAGACAAAACAAAAACAGAATTTAATTACAAGATACGATCCATCTATATCTAACATATCAATTAAAAAATATTGGACCCCAAAAATACAAAAATATAAAGTATGTATATAGTCTTAGTTTTTCGGATATATACGATGAATCCATACTTTAAGTATACTTGTTCCTAGTATGAAAAAAGGAAGTTGATTTCCATATACAACCCATCAAAAAGTTTTGGTGGAAAAAGCGCTTTGTTTTCTGGTTGTTTCACATGCGTCTGCTTTTGTTTTGCTCGAATGAGCGACCTGAAAAAACAAAACAGAAGTTAAGTTTTTATATAACAACAAATAAAATTCCTGAGGTCCTTACTCAATGCTGCGAAAGAATTCAATTCATTTCAAAATACTTCAATTGGTACGCGCAAAAAATAGGCCAATTCCGCAGCCTTTTGTTCAATTTCTCGTGGAGTCAAATTCTCATCAGTACGAGTCAAAGGAATGGCACCCTGGCCTCTGATTTCCATATAAAGTACACGCCGGGAATAAATACCTTCTTTAACCTCTATTCTAATCGACTGAATATCTCTCATAAGGAATCGAAGAAAGATTCGACGATTTCTTCCAGGGAATCCCCAACGAAAAATACACACTATTCCTTTTTTTCTATCAAATCTATCATAACCACTACCCACATTCCACGAAATTGTGCACCACAAATAGGAGCTAATGAACAGACCTGCGATCCCATAGAAAGACATCACGATCCCTTGTGGGAAAAAAAGGATTTGCTGAGAAGGAAATAAGGATATCAGATTCTTACCAAGGTAACTAGAAGTTCCAACCAATAAGAATCCCAGTGAACCTAAAAAAAGGATACAGGCCCAGCAGAAATTACTTGTTTTTCGAGACCCCATTATAAGTTCTATCCATATATGTTCTGATCGCCAGTTCATACTAGATCCAGTTGTTTAATTTTATTGAAATTTAGAGAATAACCAAAATTTGACTTTCTTTTTTTTGTTCCCGAAGCAACTCTTATCAACTAGCACTCTTATTATGATGTGAACCATTAGGAGTAATTCTCGGTTAGATATAAAAAAAGGATCCCCTTCATATAATCCCACTATAGATATCTACATACATAGAGATATTTTTACTTTCCATTTCATACATCTGCGGACCCTTTTTGAATTTTGAATATAGATATAGTATAGATATAATCTATCTATCCCCATATATCATGCCATGATGTTTCGACGCGCATAATAACTCTTTCATTTGTGTTCGTAAAAATCCACATGTTGTATCCTATGTCCACTAAATTAAATAGATAGATAAATTTAAATAGATATCCGTATTATTATATTATGTTATGACCCAAGTCCGAGTCTTGAAAAAAAAAAATGAATGAGATTGGATCCCGTCGAATCTAGATAATCTTGTTTTTTTGAACATGAAGAGATAGGGAAGCCATTGCAATTGCCGGAAATACTAGACCCACTAAAGGCACAAAAAAAGAGGGTAAATTGAAAGTTGTCATAGAATGGATACCTCGATTTAATATTTTGTACCTGTCATAAAGATATCTTATGATAAGTATATCTATTATCAGTATATAATAATAGGTACAAAAAACGTAGAACTAAATAAGTGTACCTATTCACTTTTATATATATTTATTATTCTTGTTTTCTTATACTTATCTTCTAATAAATACCAAAAAAGGTTCTTACAAGTTATCGCAGGTTATAAAGAATTTGACCCAACAGTGATTCTTAATAAAAACAAAACGGAAAGTTTTTTTTTGAGATTTTTTGAGAATAATTCAATACAATATTTATATCTATAATAAATATATCTATAATAAATACGTAATGTAATAAAATTACATGAATTTTTCTGAATTTAGGATAAAAATGAACTCTTTTATCCTATTGATAGAGCCTTCCCGATTACTAATCATCCATTATGATTACTAATCATGCATTCATTATATAGGTAGAAATAAAATTGATTTGTAGTAAATAAGAAAAGAGTAATTATCAACAACTTATGATCCGTTATACAATTGTATCTTATCTTATAACCTCGAGTAAAACTCCATGCTTATTATTTTTTATTTTCACTTTGATTACGATTACTATAAAACTAAATAAAATTGAAACTAAATACTTGTATACTTGTAAACTTCAAATAAAAAAACTGAATTATGAATTAAATGATCTACTTGATTAAATTTTGATTCAAAGGACAGAAACCGTGAAGCTGAAATAACTCACTCAGAACACCCTTTAAAAGATTACGCGGTACGATTGGGTCGAATAAGCCCTTATGGAATAAATACTCAGCTTCTTGTGACCCATCAGGTACTGTCTTATTCAATGTTTGTTCAATTACTCTTTTACCTGCAAATGCAATGTAAGCATTAGGTTCGGCAATAATGATATCTCCTAACATACCAAAACTGGCAGTCACCCCGCCGGTTGTAGGAGATGTAAGGATTGATACGTAGAATAACTTTTTATTTGATTGATAATTATATAAAGCTGAAGATATTTTAGCCATCTGCATCAAGCTCAAACTTCCTTCTTGCATGCGGGCTCCCCCCGAAGCACACACTATAATAAGGGGTAGAGATCTATTAGTAGCATATTCAATCAAACGGGTGATTTTCTCGCCTACTACGGATCCCATACTGCCCCCCATAAACTGAAAATCCATAATCCCAATTGCTATGGAAATACCGTTTAATTGACCTATGCCTGTTTGAACAGCCTCAGTTAACCCTGTCTTTTTTTGATAAGAATCAATACGATCTTTATAAGGCTCCTGCTCCGAATGAAATTCAATGGGGTCCACCGAAACCATGTCCTCATCCATAGCATCCCAAGTGCCTGGATCAATCAAAAGTTCGATTCTTTCTGAACTACTCATTTTCAAATGATATCCACATTGTTCACAAATATTCCGTTTTAACCTAAAAAATTTCTTATAATTTAATCCATAACAATTTTCGCATTGAACCCACAAATTCCTGTATTTTTTACTTATATCGAGATCGCTTCCACTTGCGCTAGTTTGTATACTGAAACTATCACTGTCAATACTATTTACGCTTTCACTACAAATATAACT